TAATAGAAAGTTCCAATGATCTGGATGTAACTCAAAAATACAGACATTTGTGGGTTCAATGTGAAAATTGTTATGGATTAAATTATAAGAAAATTTTAAAATCAAAAATTAATCTTTGTGAACAATGTGGATATCATTTGAAAATGAGTAGTTCCGATAGAATCGAACTTTCGATCGATCCGGATACTTGGGATGCTATGGATGAAGACATGGTTTCTTTGGATCCCATTGAATTTCATTCGGAAGAGGAGCCTTATAAAGATCGTATCGATTCTTATCAACGAAAGACAGGATTAACTGAAGCCGTTCAAACAGGTATAGGCCAATTAAACGGTATTCCCATAGCACTTGGGGTTATGGATTTTCAGTTTATGGGGGGTAGTATGGGATCCGTGGTTGGGGAGAAAATAACCCGTTTGATTGAGTACGCTACTAACAAATTTCTCCCTCTTATTATAGTATGTGCTTCCGGGGGGGCGCGTATGCAAGAGGGAAGTTTGAGTTTAATGCAAATGGCTAAAATATCTTCTGCTTTATATGATTATCAATCAAATAAAAAGTTATTCTATGTACCAATTCTTACATCTCCTACTACAGGGGGGGTAACTGCGAGTTTTGGTATGTTGGGAGATATCATTATTGCCGAACCCAATGCCTATATTGCATTTGCGGGTAAAAGAGTAATTGAACAAACATTGAATAAAACAGTACCTGAAGGTTCACAGGCGGCTGAATATTTATTCCAGAAGGGCTTATTCGATCTAATCGTACCACGTAATCCTTTAAAAAGCGTTCTGAGTGAGTTATTTCAGCTCCACGCTTTCTTTCCTTTGAATGAAAATTCAATAGAGCATTAAGTTCCTTTTTTATTTGTAGCAAACAAGTAGTTAGTTTATCAGAATCCAAGTAAAACGAATATGAATGGGGTTTCTTTGTTGACATAAGATCTAAATTGTAAAAAGAAATCAAAAGTTGTGGATAACTCCTTTTTATCTATATTCTTGATTACTAATTCAGTTAAGAGGCCTCTATCAACAAGAAAAATAGTGAATTCTTATTTTCGTTAAATTCTAGGAAAATAAAAAATTTTTGTTCTACGTCTTACGTATGTATATATAATCCAAATATAGAATTTAGAATTATAGAAACTATAGATATGATATATGCTTTTGTACCTTCTATACTCACTTAGATATATACTTAGATTTATACTAATCTTTATCTTTATAATATTAATATAAATAATAACAGGTACAAATAGTAAATTGAGGTATCCTTTATATGACAACTTTCGACTTTCCCTCTGTTTTGGTGCCTTTAGTAGGCTTAGTATTTCCGGCAATGGCAATGGCTTCTTTATTTCTTCATGTTCAAAAAAATAAGACTGTTTAGATCTGATGGGCCCAACTCTGATCCATTTTTTTTTTTCAAAACTAAGACTTGTATCATAACGCAGATACCTATTTAGTGTAAGAAAAGAGGGTATAACATGCGGCGCTTCCGTCGAAAAGGGGCTCTTTGGCCTGTAGAAAGATGATATGGGGGTAAAGGAATTCTATTCTATCTATTTGAAAAAATCTCAGGATCGCCGGATGGCTGAACTGTAAAATCGGTACATCTATATGTATATTGATGGGATCATACGAAGGGTATTTTTTTTTTTTAGATCTAACCAATTTGATAAATTACTCTTAAAGGTTCACATCAAACTAGTACTAGTTGATGAGAGTTACTTCGGAAACAAAAAGACTAAAGTCTAGGGTATTCTCTCAATTACAATAAAACGAAACCAGATCAAGTATGAGTTGTCGATCAGAACATATATGGATACAACCTATAACGGGGTCGCGAAAAACAAGTAATTTCTGCTGGGCCGTTATCCTTTTTTTAGGTTCATTAGGATTCTTATTGGTTGGAACTTCCAGTTATCTTGGGAGAAACTTGATATCTTTATTTCCGTCTCAGCAAATCCTTTTTTTTCCACAAGGGATTGTGATGTCTTTCTATGGGATCGCGGGTCTCTTTATTAGCTCCTATTTGTGGTGCACAATTTCGTGGAATGTAGGGGGTGGTTATGATCGATTCGATAGAAAAGAAGGAATGGTGTGTATTTTTCGTTGGGGATTCCCTGGAAAAAATCGTCGCATCTTCCTCCGATTCCTTATAAAGGATATTCAGTCCGTCAGAATAGAAGTTAAAGAGGGTATTTATGCTCGCCGTGTCCTTTATATGGATATCAGAGGCCAGGGGGCCATTCCCTTGACTCGTACTGATGAGAATGTTACTCCACGGGAAATCGAACAAAAAGCTGCCGAATTGGCCTATTTCTTGCGTGTACCGATTGAAGTATTTTGATAAATGAGCTGAGAGAGTGAATGCTTTCTCAGCAGTAAGGAAAAACTAAAGAATCCCCCTTTTCTATACCATAACTTAACTGAAGTTTCTTCATAGAAGACGTATACGTAACGTAACAACCACAAAACAAAACAGTGAATAGATTCATAAGTTCGATACTTTGTAATAGAACTCATGCATGAGAGAAATATTGGATGGCGTAGAGTCAACTAATGAGGTCGGTTCATTAAAAATTCATAGACGAAATGAAAAAATGTCAAAAAAGAAAGCATTCAACCCTCTTTTATATCTTGCATCTATAGTATTTTTGCCCTGGTGGATTTCTCTCTCATTTAATAAAAGTCTGGAATCTTGGGTTACTTATTTGTGGAATACTAGGCAATCTGAAATTTTTTTGAATGATATTCAAGAAAAAAATATTCTCGAAAAATTCATAGAATTGGAGGAAATCTTTCTTTTGGAGGAAATGATCAAGGAATACTCGGAGACACATCTACAAAACCTTCGTATAGGAATCCACAAAGAAACGCTCCAATTAATCAAGATACACAATGAGGATCATATCCATACGATTTTGCACTTCTTGACAAATATAATCTGTTTCGTTATTCTAAGTGGTTATTCAATTTTGGGTAATAAAGAACTTGTTATTCTTAACTCTTGGGCTCAGGAATTCCTATATAACTTAAGTGACACAATAAAGGCTTTTTCGATTCTTTTATTAACAGATTTATGTATCGGATTCCATTCGCCCCATGGTTGGGAACTAATGATTGGCTTTGTCTACAAAGATTTTGGATTTGCTCATAATGATCAAATTATATCTGGTCTTGTTTCTACTTTTCCAGTCATTCTAGATACTCTATTTAAATTTTTGATTTTTCGTTATTTAAATCGTGTTTCTCCGTCACTTGTAGTGATTTATCATTCAATGAATGATTAAAAAAGGATCTACTGATATTAATCCAATTCAATTCTAACGTTTCTTACTTTGTAGTTGTACAGAAGCAAAGCATGTAAAATCATACTTACTCTTTATTTTTATACCCATCCCAAAGATTTATTCTATATATTAATATTATTTATTCCAGTAAAATTATTCCAGTAAATAGCAGAATTACGGATAGGGAACTAGGTTAGCGACCTACCAAATTTATTGTAGACATTTTTGGGCTCAATGGTTGGACCATGCAAACTAGAAAGACTTTTTCTTGGATAAAAGAACAAATTACTCGATCCATTTCCGTATCGCTCATGATATATATCATAACTCGGCCATCCATTTCAAGTGCATATCCCATTTTTGCACAGCAGGGTTATGAAAATCCGCGAGAAGCGACTGGTCGTATTGTATGTGCCAATTGCCATTTAGCTAATAAGCCCGTGGATATTGAAGTTCCACAAACGGTACTTCCAGATACTGTATTTGAAGCAGTTGTTCGAATCCCTTATGATATGCAACTAAAACAAGTTCTTGCTAATGGTAAAAAAGGTGCTTTGAATGTAGGGGCTGTTCTTATTTTACCAGAGGGTTTTGAATTAGCTCCTGCTGATCGGATTTCCCCCGAGATAAAAGAAAAGATAGGCAATCTGTCTTTTCAGAGCTATCGCCCCAATAAAAAAAATATTCTTGTGATAGGCCCCGTTCCTGGTCAGAAATATAGTGAAATAACCTTTCCTATCCTTTCCCCGGACCCCGCTACTACGAAGGAGGTTCACTTCTTAAAATATCCTATATATGTAGGCGGAAACAGGGGAAGGGGCCAGATTTATCCCGACGGGAGCAAAAGTAACAATACAGTTTATAATGCTACATCAGCAGGTATAGTAGGTAAAATAATACGAAAAGAAAAAGGGGGTTACGAAATAACCATAGCGGATGCATCGGATGGACGTCAAGTGGTTGATATTATCCCTCCAGGGCCAGAACTTCTTGTTTCAGAAGGCGAATCTATCAAATTGGATCAACCGTTGACGAGTAATCCTAATGTGGGCGGATTTGGTCAGGGAGATGCAGAAATAGTACTTCAAGATCCCTTACGTGTCCAAGGCCTTTTGTTCTTCTTGGCATCTGTTATTTTGGCACAAATCTTTTTGGTTCTTAAAAAGAAACAGTTCGAGAAGGTTCAATTGTCAGAAATGAATTTCTAGACTCGCGGATTTATCGACATTGAGCTCATAACGTAAAAAGAACAAAATTATTTTTGACGACTCTTTATGATAAAAAATGGATATTATGAAAAGCCTTTTGCTTTTTTATACTCATTACTTGTACTGCATTCCTAGTCATAGTATGTAGATTGTGAAGAAGACTTTTTACTTTTTTTGAATCCAAATTGGGGTGGTATGATTATGTTACTATTATAACATTTCAATGTCATAAAATACATTAATAGTGTTTTCTATTCTAAATCGAATAAAATTCGACTAGATACTAGACATAAGTAAGCGGGGAATAGAACGGATAAATGCGTGGAACACAAAATTATAGGGACGATTATTCATCTTCCTAGTATTCGACACAAGAAAAGGAATTTTCCACATCTCTTTCTTGTGTCGAAAGAAAAAAAGATTCTTTATCCTGTTCGTCAAAGATTACTAGTCTAAGTTTTTAATTAAAAAAAAAAAAATATCAGAACTTTTAT